TAATTAAAAGATTTGCAACAATTTTAATATAGATATATATTATGTTGTTTATTAACTATTATAATATAAATTTATACATGTTATATATTATGTTAATTTTTATTAACGGAAAAAATTTCCGAGAAGAGCCATTTTCGAAAAAGTTACTAATTTTAATTATTCTAATTTAAAGTAAAATAAAAATTTTAATTAAATAAGTTTAATTAAAAAGTTAAAAAGAATTTAAAAAATGAGGTGCCTGATAAAAGGATTATTTTGATAGAATAAATCATGTAAATTTTTACCCTCATTATTATAAATTATTACCCTAGTTTATAATACCCCCCCACATATTCAAAAATATAACCTATACAAATATACATAGAATTATTAATTTTATATTTTTTTCTATATATTATAATTGAAATAATTTTTTTTAGTATAAATTTAAATAAATTTTTTAAATAATAATTTAAATTAATTTTTAATATAAATAAATTTATATTTGACAGAATTAAACTATCCCCTTAAGTATCAAAAACTTCTATACATCATATACTAAAATATAATAAAAAAAATTAAAAAGATAAGCTAAATAAGCTTTTAGGTTCATACCCCAAATATAAAGGTTGTAACCCTTTTCTTTTTAATTTTTTTTATTTATAAATTAGTATTTGTTACTACTCTTTTTATAGGAACATTAATTACTATTTCCTCTTACTCATGATTGGGGGCTTGAATGGGCCTTGAAATCAACCTACTTTCTTTTATCCCATTAATTAGAATAAAAAATAATTCATTTTCTTCTGAAGCATCTATTAAATATTTTCTTATTCAAGCATTAGCATCATCAATTTTTTTATTTTCTGTAATTATATTAATTTCTAAAAGAAAAATAATTAATGAACTATTTATTGTCAATAAAATTTTATTTATGATTATAAATTCAACAATTTTATTAAAATTGGGAGCTGCCCCCTTCCACTTTTGATTTCCAGAAATTATTGAAGGAATAAATTGATTAAATAGATTAATTTTAATAACATGACAAAAAATTGCACCTATAGTAATTTTATCTTATACAATTAAAAATAGAATATTCATTTTAATAATTATTGTAATATCAACATTTATTGGAAGAATTGGAGGTTTAAATCAAACTAGATTACGAAAAATTTTAGCTTATTCATCTATTAATCATATAGGATGAATATTAAGAAGATTTTTAATAAATGAAATTATATGAATTATATATTTTACAATTTATTCTTTTATATCAATTTCTATTGTACTAATTTTTAATAGATTTAATATTTTTTTATTAAAACAATTATTTATAATAATTAATAAAAATTATTTAATTAAATTTTTTATTATTCTTAATTTACTTTCTTTAGGAGGATTACCACCATTTTTAGGATTTTTCCCTAAATGAATTATTATTCAAAATTTAAGAATAAATAATTTTTTTATTATTATATTTATAATTATAATAACATTAATTACTTTATTCTTTTATTTACGAATTTGTTATTCTAGAATTTTAATTACTAATAATGAAATTAATTATAATAAAATAATAGATAAAATAAATTTTAATAAAATTCTTATTAATATTACCTCTTTTATTTCAATTAACGGACTAATCCTATATTCAATATTTATTAACTTTTTATAAAGGATTTAAGTTAAAAAAACTCACAGCCTTCAAAGCTGTAAATAAAGGAAAGAGCTCTTTAAGCCTTAGGGCTATAAATCTTGATTCTTAAGTATAGATGGGAATCCATATCTTTAAATTTGCAATTTAATATTTTTATTAAAATACTGTACTTTTTGGTAAGAGAAATTAATTTTCATAAATAAATTTACAGTTTATTGCCTAAGATTCAGCCATCTCACCGCAAAAATGATTATTCTCGACAAACCACAAGGATATTGGAACACTTTATTTTTTATTTGGTGCTTGATCAGGAATAGTGGGAACTTCTTTAAGAATATTAATTCGAGCAGAATTGGGAAACCCCGGATCTTTAATTGGAGATGATCAAATTTATAATGTAATTGTTACTGCCCATGCATTTATTATAATTTTTTTCATGGTTATACCTATTATAATTGGGGGATTCGGAAATTGACTAGTACCTTTAATATTAGGAGCTCCAGATATAGCCTTTCCACGAATAAATAATATAAGATTTTGAATATTACCCCCTTCATTAAGCTTACTACTAATAAGAAGAATAGTAGAAAGAGGTGCAGGAACTGGATGAACTGTATATCCCCCCCTATCAGCAGGAATTGCCCACGGAGGTGCATCAGTTGATTTAGCTATTTTTAGTTTACATCTAGCAGGTATTTCTTCTATTTTAGGAGCTGTAAATTTTATTACCACTATTATTAATATACGATCAATTGGTATAACATTTGATCGAATACCATTATTTGTATGATCAGTGGGAATCACCGCTCTATTACTACTTTTATCTCTTCCAGTATTAGCTGGGGCTATTACTATACTTTTAACAGATCGAAATTTAAATACCTCATTTTTTGACCCAGCAGGAGGGGGTGACCCAATTCTTTATCAACATTTATTCTGATTTTTTGGACACCCAGAAGTATATATTTTGATCTTACCCGGATTTGGTATAATTTCCCATATTATTAGACAAGAAAGAGGAAAAAAAGAAACATTTGGTTCTTTAGGGATAATTTATGCTATACTTGCTATTGGTCTTTTAGGATTTGTAGTATGAGCACATCATATATTTACTGTAGGAATGGATGTTGATACTCGGGCTTATTTCACTTCAGCAACAATAATTATTGCTGTACCCACAGGTATTAAAATTTTTTCATGATTAGCAACYTTACATGGATCTCAAATTTCTTATAGACCATCACTTTTATGAGCTTTAGGGTTTGTATTTTTATTTACTGTTGGGGGATTAACTGGAGTAGTATTAGCAAATTCATCTATTGATATTATTTTACATGATACTTATTATGTTGTTGCCCATTTTCATTATGTACTTTCAATAGGAGCTGTATTTGCTATTTTAGCGGGATTTATTCAATGATTTCCTTTATTTACAGGTTTAACTTTAAATTCCCAACTTTTAAAAATTCAATTTTTAGTGATATTTTTAGGAGTAAATCTAACATTTTTTCCCCAACATTTTTTAGGATTAAGAGGAATACCTCGACGTTATTCAGATTATCCAGATGCCTATACCTCTTGAAATGTAGTATCTTCTATTGGATCTACAATTTCTTTTATTGGTGTATTAATATTAATTTATATTATTTGAGAAGCTTTAATTTCTCAACGAAGAGTAATTTTTTCTAATCAAATACCTACTTCTATTGAATGATTCCAAAAATTACCTCCAGCAGAACATAGATACTCTGAATTACCAATATTATCTAATTTCTAATATGGCAGATTAGTGCAATGAATTTAAGCTTCATATATAAAGACTGGAGCTTTTGTTAGAAAAATGGCAACCTGATCTAATTTAAATCTTCAAGATAGAGCTTCCCCCCTTATAGAACAACTTACATTTTTTCATGATCATACTTTAATAATTTTGACTATAATTACTATTTTAGTGGGGTATTTAATATTTTCATTATTTTTTAATAAATATATTAATCGATTTTTATTAGAAGGACAAACAATTGAAGTAATTTGAACAATTCTTCCAGCTATTATTTTAATTTTTATTGCATTACCCTCACTTCGATTATTATACTTACTTGATGAAATTAGAAACCCATGATTAACCTTAAAATCTATTGGACATCAATGATACTGAAGATATGAATACTCAGATTTTAAAAAATTAGAATTTGATTCTTATATAACCCCCATAAATGATCTCCAAGAAAATGGATTTCGTCTATTAGATGTTGATAATCGAGTAATTCTACCATTTAATTCTCAAATTCGTATTATTGTTTCTGCAATAGACGTCTTACACTCATGAACTGTTCCATCTCTAGGAGTTAAAATTGATGCTACCCCTGGTCGATTAAATCAAACTAATTTCTTTATAAACCGACCTGGACTATTTTATGGACAATGTTCAGAAATCTGTGGAGCAAATCATAGATTTATACCTATTGTTATTGAAAGAGTACCCACAAAAATTTTTATTAAATGAATCACTAAAATAAGAGAGATTTCATTAGATGGCTGAAAGTAAGTATTGGTCTCTTAAATCAATTAATAGTAAATTAACGATTACTTCTAATGAAAAGAATTAGTTAATCTATAACATTAGAATGTCAAACTAAAATTATTAAAATTTAATATTCTTTAATTCCACAAATAGCCCCAATAAACTGATTAATATTATATATATTTTTTTCAATAATATTTATTGCTTTTAATTTTATAAACTATTATATATTTTTAATTTATAAAAAAACTGAAAAAACTAATAAAATTTTTATTAAATTTATTAATTGAAAATGATAACTAATTTATTTTCTACTTTTGATCCTTCAACAAATATTTTAAATTTATCGTTAAATTGAATAAGAACAATAATTGGTTTAATAATAATTCCAATATTATTTTGATTTACACCATCCCGTATATCTATAATTTGAATTAATATTATTATTACCTTACATAAAGAATTTAAAACCTTATTAGGAGAATTTAGTCATAAAGGAAGAACTTTTATATTTATTTCTTTATTTTCATTTATTTTATTTAATAATTTTATAGGTTTATTTCCATATATTTATACAAGATCAAGACATATATCTATAACTTTAAGATTAGCTTTACCATTATGATTAAGATTTATAATATTTGGTTGAATCAATCACACCCAACATATATTATCCCATTTAGTTCCCCAAGGAACACCTCCAATTCTTATACCATTTATAGTATGTATTGAAACAATTAGAAATATTATCCGACCTGGAACATTAGCTGTTCGATTAGCTGCAAATATAATTGCAGGACATTTACTATTAACGCTTCTTGGAAATACAGGACCAATAATAAATTCTCTAATAATCAATTTATTAATCATTACTCAATTATTACTACTAACCTTAGAATTTGCTGTATCAATTATTCAATCATATGTATTTGCTATTTTAAGAACCCTTTATTCTAGAGAAGTTATTTAATGTCAACACATTCAAATCACCCATTTCATTTAGTTGATTATAGACCATGACCTTTAACTGGAGCTATAGGAGCAATAATTACAGTATCTGGATTAGTAAAATGATTTCATCAATTTAATATTAATTTATTTATAATTGGAATAATAATTACATTATTAACAATAATTCAATGATGACGAGATGTAACCCGAGAAGGAACTTTTCAAGGACTTCATACTTATACTGTAACTATAGGATTACGATGAGGAATAATTTTATTTATTACATCTGAAGTTTTCTTTTTTATTTCATTTTTTTGAGGATTTTTCCATAGAAGATTAGCTCCAACAATTGAATTGGGAGCAACATGACCTCCAATGGGAATTATTCCATTTAATCCCTTACAAATTCCCCTTCTTAATACATTAATTTTATTAACTTCAGGAATTACAGTAACATGAGCACATCACAGATTAATAGAAAATAATTATAATCAAACATTACAAGGATTATTTTTTACAGTAACACTAGGGATTTATTTTTCTATTTTACAAGCATATGAATATATTGAATCCCCTTTTACTATTGCAGATACAGTATACGGATCATCATTTTTTATAGCTACAGGATTTCATGGAATTCATGTAATTATTGGAACTTCATTTTTATTAATTTGTTTATTTCGGCATTATTTAAACCATTTTTCTGCAATCCACCACTTTGGATTTGAGGCAGCTGCTTGATACTGACATTTTGTTGATGTAGTTTGATTATTTTTATATATTTCAATTTATTGATGAGGTAGATAATTTATATAGTATATTAAGTATATTTAACTTCCAATTAAATGGTCTAATTTTTATTAGTATAAATAATTTTAATAATTTTAACACTATCAATTTTAATTATATTAATTGCTATAGTAACTATAACCTTAGCTAGAATCCTTTCAAAAAAAACATTTATAGACCGAGAAAAAAATTCTCCATTTGAATGTGGATTTGATCCTATTAACTCATCTCGTTTACCATTTAGACTTCAATTTTTTTTAATCGCAGTAATTTTCTTAATTTTTGATGTAGAAATTGCTTTATTATTTCCAATAATTATAATTTATAAAATTTCTAATTTAACAATATTATTCAGAACAAGATCATTTTTTATTTTTATTTTATTAATTGGTTTATATCATGAATGAATACAAGGGGCATTAAATTGAAAACTTTGGGATTATAGTTAATTATAACATTTAATTTGCATTTAAAAAGTATCTATATATGATTATTCTCAAAATAAGAAGTAAAATTTACATTTAGTTTCGACCTAAAATTTTGGTGTTATTACACCCTTATTTAAATTAATTGAAGCCAAAATAGAGGCATTTCACTGTTAATGATTTTATTGAATAAAAATTCCAATTAAAGAAATATGGGGACCAAGATAAAGCTTCTAACTTTTTTCTGTAGCGGTTTGACTCCGTTTATATTTCTATTTATATAGTTTAATAAAAACATTACATTTTCATTGTAAAAATAAAATAACTATTTTTATAAATATTTAAAGATTTATATAATCACCATAATATCTTCAATATTATACTCTTAACTTTAAGCTATTTAAATTATAATATTAACAATAATAATAAAAATATTAACCATATGATCATTAAAATTAAAAAAATTTTTATATTATTATTTTGAAAAAATTGAAAACTTATAGAATTAATTTTTAAATTTAAATAAATGCCCTGACCACCAAAATATTCATTTCAACCCTGATCAAAATTCTTAAATAAATTATATCTTATTATTAAAGGAAAATAATTTACAAAAAAAGTAGAAATATTAGGCAAAAACCATATAAAACCAAAAAAAAATCTATAATTATAAAATATCAAAGATTTAGAAAATCAAGAAATTGAAAATTTTGAAATTTCATATCCAATTAAAGCACCTGAAAATCTAACTAATAAAGCTATTAATTTTATACTTATAGGTAAACAAACTATAAAAGGGGTAGGAAAAATTAACCACCTTAAAGAACACCCTCTAAAAACTACAAAAAATAATATTACTAATATTCCTTTTAATATAATTCAACCTCTATCCCCCAAAGAATGTAAACTAAAAAAATTAAAATCACCAGTAATTGAATAATAACATAAACGAAAAGAATAACATACTGTTAAACCTGTAGAAAAAAAAAATAAAAAATAAATTAATATATTTAAATTACTTATAGAAATACATTCTAAAATTAAATCCTTAGAATAAAATCCAGATAAAAAAGGTATACCACATAAAGCTAAATTAGAAATATTTATACTTATACAAGTTAAAGGTATATGAACTATTAAATTACCTATAAAACGAATATCTTGAGTATCCTTTAAATTATGAATAATACAACCAGCACACATAAATAATAAAGCCTTAAATATAGCATGAGTTAAAAGATGAAAAAAAGCTAATTTATAATTTCCTATAGCCAAAATTCTAATTATTAAACCTAATTGACTTAAAGTAGATAGAGCAATAATTTTCTTTAAATCAAACTCAAAATTAGCCCCTAATCCAGCTATAAATATAGTCAAAACCCCAATAACCAATAAATATAATTTTATATAATCACTTAAAATATAATTAAAACGAATTAATAAATAAACACCCGCTGTAACTAAAGTAGAAGAATGAACTAAAGCAGAAACAGGTGTAGGAGCAGCCATAGCAGCAGGTAACCAGGAAGAAAATGGAATTTGAGCTCTTTTTGTTATTGCTGCAATTATAACTAAAATTCCAATAATTTGTATATAAAAATCGTTTATTATTAATTCTATATAATAAATATAATTTCATCTACCATAATTTAATATTCAAGCAATTGCTATTAATAAAGTTACATCCCCAATTCGATTTATTAAAGCTGTAATTATTCCAGCATTATAAGACTTTACATTTTGATAATAAATTACTAAACAATAAGAAACTAAACCTAAACCATCCCAACCTAATAAAATTCTAATTAAATTTGGACTAATAATTAATAATATTATAGATAAAACAAATATTAACACTAATAAAATAAAACGATTAATATTTAAATCCCCTTCTATATATTCTTTACTATAAAAAATTACTATACTAGAAATAAATAAAACAAATCCTATAAATATTATTGACATTCAATCTATTAAAACTCTTATAACCAAAGAATTAGAATTTAAAGATAAAATCTCTCACTCAATAATAATAACATAATCAATTAATAAAAATTTTAAACTAAAAATAAAACTTAATAAACTAAAAAATAAAAGAAAAATAAAACTAATAACACAAATTGAAATATTAAAAATAATTTAAGGTAAATTATTACATAGTTGATACCACAAATCAAAATTTTATTTTTAAATTACTTAAATAAATTCATAATATAAATAAATTTCTTTTAATAATTAATAAATTCAAAGGAAATCAATGCAAAAATAATAAAATATATTCACGAATAAAACCAGAAGAACACCTATATTTTCCAGAATAAATTTTTCCATGTTGTCTAAAAGAAAATAAATATAAAGTATAAACAGCTCTAAAAAAAGATAATAATATTAAAAAAATTATAGTTATTCAAGTCCAAGATATTAATCTATTTAATAAACTGATTTCACCTAATAAATTTATAGAAGGGGGAGCAGCTATATTAGAAGAAGATAATAAAAATCACCATAAAGTCATTCTTGGTATTAAATTAATTAAACCCTTATTCATAAATATTGATCGACTATTTAAACGCTCATAAGAAATATTTGCTAAACAAAACAAGCCAGAAGAACATAAACCATGAGCAATTATTATTCTATATGAACCTCTAAACCCCCAACAATTTAATGTTATAATACCCCCTAATACCATACCTATATGAGCAACAGATGAATAAGCAATTAAAATTTTTAAATCAGTTTGACGGAGACAAACTAATCTTACTAAAAACCCACCAACTAAACTTACTCTAATAAACATATATGAACAAGATTTTCTTATATAAATAAATAGATTTATAACACGAAGTAAACCATACCCCCCTAATTTTAATAAAATCCCTGCTAAAATTATTGAACCTGAAACAGGGGCTTCAACATGAGCTTTAGGTAATCATAGATGAACTAAATATATAGGTATTTTTACTAAAAATGCAAAAATTATACAAATAAATATATAAATATTAAATATATAAAAATTATTAAAAAAAAAATAATTTAATGTTATATAATAATTATAATAATAAAAAATACCAATTAATATAGGTAAAGAAGCAAATAATGTATAAAATAATAAATAAATCCCTGCTTGTAAACGCTCAGGTTGATAACCCCAACCTAAAATTAAAAATAATGTAGGAATTAAACTTCTTTCGAAAAACAAATAGAATATAAATAAATTTATTGAACTAAAAGTACAATATAATAAAATTATTAAAACTAGTAAAAAAAATAAAAATAACTTATAAAAATTATTTCTTATATATACATTTCCTCTAGCTATAATTATTAAAAAACAAATTCAAAAACTTAATAAAATTAAACCAAAAGATAATAAATCTCTACCAAAAAAATATCTCACATTCATTCACATATAATTAAATCTACCTAATAATATAAAAATAAAAGTTATTAAAATAAATATAAACTGAATTAATCAAAAACTATTTTTTTTAAAACATAAAGGAATCATAAATAATATTATTATTAATAATTTTAACATAAATTTATTGAAAAAAAATAATCATTACCATGAGTACGAATTAAAGAAACTAAAATAGATAAGCCCAAAACTCTTTCACAAACACAAAAGACTAAAAAAATCAATCTAAAATAATACTCATAATCAAAAAAAGAAAGAAATATAAATAATAAAATATATAAAGATAAAATAATAAATTCTATTCTTAATAATATTAACAACAAATGCTTACGTTTAGAAGAAAAAACAAATAAACCAGAAATAAATATAAATAAAAAAGTAATAATATCTAATATAAATAAAATAAGTTTTAATAATTTAAAAAAAATATTGGTCTTGTAAATCAAAAATAAGATTATTCTTTTAAAACTTCAAGAGAAAAAGAAAACTTTTATCATTAATCTCCAAAATTAATATTTTAATTAAACTACCTCTTGTATTTTCTTAACCTATTACTTAATAAATTTGTCAATAACAATAATATTTTTATTTATAAATCACCCTATATCTATAGGAATAATCTTAATAATTCAAACTATTTTAGTAGCATTAATCTCAGGACTTTATTCTTTTACTTATTGATTTTCTTATATTTTATTCCTTATTATAATTGGAGGAATAATAGTATTATTTATATATATAACTAGATTAGCTTCAAATGAAAAATTTAACTTTTCTAAAAAAATTTTATTATTAATTATTATAATATTAACTATCTCTATAATTATAAATTTTAGCGATATAAGAATAATTAATTTAAACTTCAAAAATTCTAATATAATAGAAATAATTAATAATATAATTATAATAAAAAATGAAAATATAAAATCTTTAAATTTTATATATAATAAACCCAATTTTATTATTACTATTATATTAATTAACTATTTATTATTAACCTTAGTAGCAGTTGTAAAAATTACTAAATCTAAAAGAGGACCTTTACGACAAAAATTCTAATGAATAAACCCTTTCGAATTAATCACCCACTAATTAAAATTATAAATAATGCATTAATTGACTTACCCTCACCATCAAATATTTCCTTATGATGAAATTTTGGATCTTTATTAGGATTATGTTTATCAATTCAAATTATTACAGGAATCTTTTTATCTATACATTATACAGCAAATATTGATTTGGCGTTTTATAGAGTAAATCACATTTGCCGAGATGTAAATTATGGATGATTAATACGAACTATTCATGCTAATGGAGCATCATTTTTCTTTATTTGTATTTATCTTCATATTGGACGAGGTATATATTATGGATCATATAAATTAATACACACATGAATAGTGGGAGTAATAATTTTATTCATAGTTATAGGAACAGCATTTATAGGTTATGTTCTTCCTTGAGGACAAATATCTTTTTGAGGAGCAACTGTAATTACAAATTTGCTTTCAGCTATTCCATATTTAGGATCTATAATAGTTCAATGAGTATGAGGTGGATTTGCAGTTGATAATGCAACTTTAACTCGATTTTTCACTATTCATTTTCTACTACCATTTATTATTATTGCACTAGTAATAATTCATTTATTATTTCTACACCAAACAGGATCAAATAATCCGCTTGGAACTAATAGAAATATAGATAAAATTCCTTTTCACCCATATTTTACATTTAAAGATATTATAGGATTTATTATTATAATAATAATAATTACTATCTTAACATTAATAAATCCATACCTACTTGGAGATCCTGATAATTTTATTCCTGCAAATCCTTTAGTAACCCCAATTCACATTCAACCTGAATGATATTTCTTATTTGCATATGCTATTTTACGATCAATTCCAAATAAATTAGGAGGGGTAATTGCACTCGTATCTTCAATCCTAATTTTAATAGTATTACCATTTTCATACAAAAGAAAATTTCAAAGAATAAAATTCTATCCTATTAATCAAATTATATTCTGAATATTTATTTCTATTGTAGTATTACTAACATGGATTGGAATACGTGCTGTAGAAGAACCTTATATTATTACAGGACAAATCTTAACAGTAATATATTTCACTTACTTTATTATTAACCCAATAATTTTTAAATGATGAGATAAAATTATATTATAGTTAATGAACTTGAATAAGTATATGTTTTGAAAACATAATATAGGATTAAATAATTCCTATTAACTTTACTAAAAATAATTCACTAAATAATTAAAGAATATATAAAAATTTTTAAACCTAAATATAAAAATAAATAATTTAATGAAATAGGTAAAAAACTTTTTCAAGCCAAATATATTAATTTATCATAACGAAATCGAGGTAATGTTCCACGTACTCAAATAAATATAAATGAAATAAAAACTAACTCAAAATAAAAAATTAGAGAATTTAAATTTCTACCTAAAAAAATAACTCTAAATAACATTCTTATAAATAAAATTCTTGAATATTCTGATAAAAAAATTAATGCAAATCCCCCTCTTCTATATTCAATATTAAAACCAGAAACTAATTCTGATTCACCTTCAGCAAAATCAAAAGGTGTACGATTAGTTTCTGCTAAACTAGAAACAAATCAAATAAAACCTAAAGGTAAAGATAAAAAAATTAATCAAATATAATCTTGATATTTAAAAAAATCTATTAAACTAAAACTACCTACTATAATTATAAAAGATATAAAAATTAATGATAAACTAACTTCATAAGAAATAGTTTGAGCAACAGCACGTATACCACCTAATAAAGAATAACTTGAATTGGAAGATCATCCTGCGATTATTAAAGTATAAACACCTAATCTAGTAACACATAAAAAAAATAATATACTTAAATTAAAACTAAATAAACCTATTAAATAAGGTATAACAACTCATATTAACAAAGATAAAAATAATCTCATCACAGGAGAATAATAATACATTAAATAATTTGATAATAAAGGAAATGTTTGCTCTTTAGAAAATAATTTAATTGCATCTCTAAAAGGTTGAGGTAAACCTATAAACCCAACTTTATTAGGACCCTTTCGAATTTGAATATAACCTAATACTTTACGTTCTAATAAAGTTAAAAATGCTACACCCACTAATACACAAATAACTAATAATAATAAACAAATAAACCTTACTATAATATCTTTATAAAACAATATTACTTGTAATAAATTACATATATGAATTCTAAATTCATTACACTATTCTGCCAAAGTAATAATAATATTCAAAATTTAAATATAAATATATTTTATATTTGGTCCTTTCGTACTAAAATATAATAATTAAATAAAGATAGAAACCGACCTGGCTTACACCGGTCTGAACTCAGATCATGTAAAAATTTAATGGTCGAACAGACCAAAATTTCCAAACTTCTACACCTGGAATAATTTTTAATCCAACATCGAGGTCGCAAACTTTTTTATCGATATGAACTCTCCAAAAAAATTACGCTGTTATCCCTAAGGTAACTTAATCTTATTATCTTTAATAAAGGATCATTTAAACAATTATCTTTGTAAAAAATTAAAAAGAATTTATTCAGTCTTTCTATTACCCCAATAAAATAATAAATTCTATAATAAAATTAAAAAATCCTTAATAATAATATAAAATTTAATATAAAGATCTATAGGGTCTTCTCGTCTTTTAATTATATTTAAGCTTTTTGACTTAAAAATTAAATTCTTATTATTATTTAGAGACAGATTTTATTTCGTCAAACCATTCATACAAGCTTTTAATTAAAAAACTAATGATTATGCTACCTTTGCACAGTCAATTTACTGCGGCCATTTAAAATATTTCAGTGGGCAGGTTAGACCTTAAATTATTAAACCTAAAGGACATGTTTTTGTTAAACAGGCGAATAAAAAAATTGCCGAATTCCTTTAAATAATCTTATAAAATATATTATCTAAACATTTGTAAATAAATACTAATTTTATCATTATAACTTACATTTAAATATTTAATGAAATTTATTTATAAAAAACTAAATTTATTTAAAATAATATTTTAATAAAAATTAATTATAACAAATTATTAAAAAAAAATATTTCTAAACCTATATATTTTTATATTAACTTAAAATAATTTTAGAAATTTAATTAAAAGCTTATCCCCTTAACTAATATTTAAAAAATCTATTAATTTAAAAAAATAAATTAATAAAATTTTATAAACTAAATTAAATTTATTTCTAAATAAACCAGATATATTTAAGAACGAATAACTTTTCATTACTRATAGATTATTATAAATATTTTTTTTACAATAAAAAATATAATTTATTCTCTCTCTTAAAATCGGGAAAATTAAAATTTATAATAATTATTTAATAAACCCTGATACACAAGGTACAAAAAAATAATTATACTTTTATTTAATAAAATTTTACTACAAAATTCTTTTACAATACTAATAAACTATAATTTAAAAAATTTTTTCTCTAATAAATACTTAAAATAAAATAAATAAAATTATTTTTATTAAAATAAAAAATAAAATATTAATAATTAATTAATTTCAAATTATATTGAATTGCACAACTTCTTTTTAATGTAAATAAATTGCTTAACTAATTAAGCTTTAATTTGTCATTCTAGATACACTTTCCAGTACATCTACTTTGTTACGACTTATCTTATCTTATAATAAGAGCGACGGGCGATATGTACACATTTTAGAGCTAAAATCATAAAATTAATTTTAATTTTATTACTATCAAATCCACTTTCTAAAAAAATTTTCATATTATTATCCATATAAATAAATTTATTGTAACTCATTTCTTCTTTAACATAAACTGCACCTTGATCTGATATATTTTTTATATATAAAAAATTAAACATTATTATTCTTATAAAATATTTAATAACGACGATATACAAACTAATAATTAAAGTATAATTAATCGTGGATTATCAATTATAGAACAAGTTCCTCTGAATAGACTAAAATACCGCCAAAATTTTTAAATTTGAAGATCATAACTAATACTAATTTAATGAATTTTTTTACAATTAAAATAATAGGGTATCTAATCCTAGTTTATATTTTAAATTTTATAAAATCAAATAATTTAAATTATAACCATTTTAAATTTAAAATTTCACCTTATAAATTTAATTTTAATTAAAATAAAATATTTTTATTACCAATCAATAAAATTTATTTACATTTTTTGTATAACCGCAACTGCTGGCACAAATTTTGTCAATATTATAAATTTTTTCATATTTCTTAATTACTTAAATTAATAAATTTAAATACTGCGAATAAATTAAATTAAAACTAATTATTTAAATTAATTTTAAAATCAAACTAAAATTTACATGTAAATAAAAAATTTAATAAATTTTTAAGCTAAAATTAAACTTTTTATAAAAACACAAAAAAAACTAATATATTAAATTTTTATATTAACTCTCGATATTTAACATAAAAAAAAATAATTTTAAATTAACTTATTTAAATAAAATA